ACTGACTCCTAATCGAATTATTTGGGATTCCGAAGTGAAAGAAATCATTTTATCTACTAATAGTGGCCAAATTGGCGTATTACCAAATCACGCCCCTATTGCCACGGCTGTAGATATAGGTCTATTGAGAATACGTCTCAACGACCAATGGTTAACGATAGCTCTGATGGGTGGTTTCGCTAGAATAGGTAATAATGAGATCACCATTTTAGGAAATGATGCAGAGATGAGTACTGACATTGATCCGCAAGAAGCTCAACAAGCTCTTGAAATAGCAGAAGCTAACTTGAATAAAGCGGAGGGTAAGAGACAAGCAATTGAAGCAAATCTAGCTCTCAGACGAGCTAGGACACGAGTGGAGGCTCTCAATGTTATTTCCTACTAGTCAAGTCAATACACCAAAACAAAATAATAAAATAAAAAGAATTTTTTTAGAAATTTCTTATTATACAATACACCACATTTTATGTCTGTCAATTGAAGTGTAATCTGATACAACGAAAAAATAAAAAGGGTAGAAAAACTTATTAGATACCATTCCATTGACTGTGGTATCTAATAAGTTCTACCTACTATACTAATCTACTTAGTATACTCTAAAAAATCCTACCTACTATTGGATTTGAACCAATGACTCCCGCCGTATGAAAGCAATACTCTAACCACTGAGTTAAGTAGGTCATTTATCACCGCCAAAAAAAGACCCATCATTCGGGAATTATAGGTGGAATATTATTTCTAAGCAATACTAATCTGTTAATTAAGAGTAAACAAATCAGAGAGCTATTGTATGGGATTCTGGAATATCTATCTTGACAAGAAATTCTCTATATGTTAAGATTTCTATGACAAGGGCTATAGCTCAGTTGGTAGAGCGCCTCGTTTACACGTGCGCCAATGCTTTTCAAGGGAGTCTATTATGCAATGAGCATAATTGATGTTATTGAGAAATCGATGTCTTACTCCATAGATTCTAGGGAACAAGAGAACAATAGCCTGACAAATATTTGGTTCGGTCCGATTCTGGTGTGACCAAATCAAATAGAACCCGCCATTGATTTGATAGTTGATAAGGTAAATACCCATTCAATGCCAGGCATAATGAGTATAAGGGCCTCAAAAGAACCTCTTTTCGTCCTATGAACTTTAAGGTGTATGAAGTTTCATATTCGACTCTTGTAGCGGAGCGATAGAGACTCCATTTAACTTAGGTTGATCTAGGCCGAAGGCAGACCTAAGTCAAGATAACCCTTCTTTGAAACACTTTGGTATTGCTCCTAGATCAGAATACAAATAATGAATCAGAGCATATGGAGCCATTTCATTATCTTCTATAAAGAAAAATATGGTGGACTAACTGATCTTTATATCAGTTTATGAAAGAGCCCAATGCAACAAAATGCATGTTGGGTCTTTGAAACAGTTCGAATCATTTTGATAATAATAAGTTTGATCTGTTTTACCGAGAAGGTCTACGGTTCGAGTCCGTATAGCCCTAATACATATAACCCTAATCTAATATTAATATATATATATATATATATATATATATATATATAATATATAACTACTGAAAGTGCTTCAGTTTTGATTGAAAAATGGAAATGAAATTTGATTCCATAAATTTTTTCATAACTAATTATTTTTTATTTTGATTTAAAATTAGAAAATTTAGAAATTATATTTAATTTATTAAATTTATTAAAATTATATTAATTCAAATTATAAAATTCAAATTATATTAATTAAATTATATTATTAAATTATATTAATTATATTTTTATATTAATTATATTTATTAATTTATTATTAATACATTTATTAATTTATTATTAATATATTTATTAATTTATTATTAAATTGTAAAATTGTATTTATAATTATATTAATTATTATTATATTAATATAATATCTAAGTTCTATTATAGGACATAGGAGGATATAAGATAGGGTATAGGTTAATATAATATCTAAGTTCTATTATAGGACATAGGAGGATATAAGATAGGGTATAGGACATTTTTTAGGTTTTAGGTTAGTATATTTTAGTTTATTTATTTATTTATTTTTTCTTTATTTTTTCAAATTAAAAATAATTTTCTAAATATTTAATATTTAAAATTTCTTTTTAATATTTCTTTTTTTTATAGAGGATAGAGAATCCGAGACAAAGTGAGAGAGTTTTTTGTGTAAGAGCACCCTACGTCTACAGCATATTTAAATAGAATTCTAAATAGAATCAAAATAAAAAATGTAAGTGGGATTCCACTAGATGAATCTTTAAACAAGACATGCTCCACAGCAACCAAATTCTAAACAATTTGGTTTGATCAAAATCAATTCTTGTTTTACCGAAGAAGTTCTAGATGAATTGAAAATTCCAATTCGAATCGAATAATTCATCATATTCCACATTCTTAATAGGAGTACAGTACATTTATGTTTCTGCTTCACGAATATGATATTTTTTGGGCATTTCTAATAATATCAAGCGTTATTC